GTTCGCCGCCGTAGAACTCAACAGTTACACCTACTTGTTCAACACTATACTTCGATTCTGCCCTTCGAAAAGGAACATCCGCTCTAACAATTCCGTCGCCGTCTACCAAAACGACTGGGAATGTTTCAAAAAAGGTAGGCATACGACGTACAAAAAGTTCACGTCCTTCTTTATCTCTAAAGACGGGGTGTCCTAACCATCCAACTGCTATTCCATCCCCGCTATCCATCGAACCCGCCCTGAATAATCCCCCTTTCGCCGGATTATTTCCGATGTAATCATAAAAAGCTAATTTTTCAGGAATTTTAGACCAGGTTTCTGATAAACTTTTATTTTCTGCTAGCCCAGCACTAACTCTTCGATATATTTCTTGCTGGAAGTAGCCCTGATCCCATTGATAACGAGTGGGCCCAAATAATTCGATCGGAGTAGTTGCTGAACCATACCACATAGTTCCGGCAACAACAAAAGCTGCAAAAAAGACAGCAGCGATACTACTAGAAAGGACGGTTTCAATATTTCCCATACGCAATCCCTTGTATAGACGTTGTGGGGGGCGGACACTAAGATGGAATAGACCCGCTAATATCCCCAACGTCCCTGCTGCAATATGATGAGAGGCTATTCCTCCCGGAACAAAAGGATCAAAACCTTCCACGCCCCATGCTGGATCTACGGGTTGTACTTTTCCTGTTAGTCCATAAGGATCGGACACCCATATTCCAGGACCATACAAGCCGGTTACATGAAATGCACCAAAACCAAAGCAAGCCACCCCTGAAAGAAATAAATGAATTCCAAAGATCTTAGGCAAATCCAAAGAAGGTTTCCCTGTCCGTTCATCAGAAAAAATTTCTAGATCCCAATATACCCAATGCCAGATAGCTGCCAAAAAGCATAACCCAGAAAATACAATATGTGCCCCAGCTACACCTTCGTAACTCCAAATACCCGGATTCGTTACAGCCCCTCCTGTGATACTCCAACCGCTCCATGAATCGGTTATTCCTAAACGAGTCATGAAGGGTATAACGAACATACCCTGCCTCCACATTGGATCAAGAACAGGGTCAGAAGGATCAAAAACTGCTAATTCATACAGAGCCATCGAACCGGCCCAACCGGCAACCAGAGCTGTATGCATTATATGAACAGAAAGTAACCGACCGGGATCATTCAATACAACGGTATGAACACGATACCAAGGCAAACCCATGGAAATACCCCTTTATCAAAGATAAATAAACACTACGTAACTTTATTGCATTCGAAAAGACTCTAGTATTACTATCCTATGGACCTCCCCCGTTCGGTGAATTATTTCAGAGCAGGGGTTAATATTTGTTCTAGTCTGTTGGTAATAAAATAATGGAACAATTCTATTCGTAGGAACAAAGAGAAGCAGATTTATTCTATACTCGATAAGTATCAATATGCAACGGGGACTAATACCATTTTCTATGAGAGAATGCGTACATATTTCTTCATTGTCCTGTTCGTAATAATTTGACTTTATTCGTTCTGTTTTTCTTTATGATCTTTTCGAATCTAAAGCTAAAAGCCAATATTCTAAAGACAAAAAAATAATATTGTTACGTTTCCACATCAAAGTAAAATAGAGTTAGCAGCTCTTTTCTCTTGCAATTAATGCCGATTGGTGTTCCAAAAGTACCTTTCCGATGTCCCGGAGAGGAAGATGCATCTTGGGTTGACCTATAGTGCGACTTGTCAGATATATGGGGTCATATGGGATTTCCCCGTTCTCTCCCACAATCGAGATATACTCCGTTTCGCCCAATAAAGATTCATTGAATCATCAAAAGTTTGGAGCGTGAAGTACAATTAGATCTATTTTTGGAGGATTCCTATTCCTATTACTATTATCAATTAGAATTACTACTATCAATTAGAATTAGTATTATCAATTAGAAAAATTTATGGTTGTCTTGGTCAAACTCAAGTATCCAGGCTCCGCTTAGAAAAACCCAAGATTATGAGTTCTATCAGAAATGATTCAAGCAAGTTGATCTTAAACTGTTAATGAACAAATAATGAACAAACTCGATAGAAGTGAATTGAAAAAGTAGAAAGTAATAACAAAAAGAAATGGTAATGCAGAAGTGCTTGTCCTATATGTGCAAATCAAAATTGGCGAATCTTTACCCGGAGTACAGCATAAACCTAAAAAGATGAAAGTCACCCACTCAGGAACAAGAGAATACCATCGCGTTAGGGTTGAATCTCGATGAAACAATACATCAATGAAAAGTTAATTCAATAAGTTTAGTGATTTTAGTTATTTTTTTATTTATGTATAATTTTATGTATAATTTATAGTAAATGTATAATTTATAGTAAAAAGAAAGTAAAAAGCCGTCTTTATTGAAGAAGACAAACCCCTTCTTCGTTAGAAGTCAGAAAGAACCTAAAAGAAAGAGGACTGGGATCCATATATTGATTTTTTTTTTGTTTTCACAATTTTTTTGAACCGTATGCATCAAAAGACGCGTGTACGGTTCCTAAGGGCTACAATTGTACCCTAATCAACCGACTTTATCGACAAAGATTCCTTTTTTTAGCACAAGTAGTTGATAGCGAGATCTCAAATCAACTTATTGGTCTTATGGTATATCTCGCTATTGAGGATCCGACCAGGGATCAGTATTTGTTTATAAACTCTCCCGGCGGTTGGATACTACCTGGACTAGGGGTTTATGATGCTATGCAATTTGTACCACCAGATGTCCATACACTAGGTATAGGGTCAATCGCTTCAATGGGATCTTTTATCTTGGCCGCAGGAGAAATTACCAAACGTATGGCATTCCCTCATGTCTGGCGCCAATGATTTAAGAGAAAAAAGAAGACTATGCCTTCGCCCTAGGAAATAGGAATATATATTCCATATATATTAAGTAAAAATAGCATGGCACTTCGAATTCGATATGATAATGATAAAATTTTTCATTGTTTTTTCAAAACATTAGATTATGTATCGAGAGAGTAGTATGAGAGAAAGGGTATTTCCGACTTTCTCTTATTTATCGAGAGCCCGGCTCAGCGTTACAAACCTTTTTTGTTCACACCGAAGGGCTCTTAAAAATATTTCTATTATGTTATGCAGTTATGAAAGGAAAAAAACAGGATTTTTTCTTTGATTGGCTCAAAAAGAAACTTTGGGATTGCTGAATCACAAACAAAAAAAAAATGAATATATTAATAATTAATTAATATTAATATAAGGCAACGGCGCCACCATAGTACTTTTTAACTATTCCAAAAGGAAGGGCGGCTATTTGATCATTTAGACCACCAGGGTCTGGTATATTTGACTTTTCCCTTTCTTGGAGGGTAAGGGTCAATTTTATTGTAAAGCCGTATGCATATGCAATGCATCAAAGATGCCCGTACGGTTGTTCAATTTCTATCCTTTTTCCTATTATATTAGTCTTTATCTTTCTTTTCTCTTCGCTTTATCATGCGAGATAGAAGGACTTTTTATTATGTTCTAGCATTAGGGTAATGCTGCATCAACCTGCTAGTTTGTTTTGTGATACACACACGGGAGAGGTTACACTGGAAACGGGACAAATGGTGAACCTGCGGCAAACCCTCGCAGGGGTTTATGCACAAAGAACGGGGAAACCCTTCTGGGTTGTATACAAAGACATAGAAAGAGATGCTTTTATGTCAGCAACAGAAGCAAAAGCTTATGGAATTGTTGATCTTATAGCATGTGATGATCTTGTAGCATGTGATGGTCTTGTAGCAGGTGATGATCTTGTAGCAGGTGATGATCTTGTAGCAGGTGATGATCTTGTAGCAGGTGAATGAAAATAAGCCGGAATACGTAATTTGATATTTTATCTATGATTTTACTATTCTAATAACTGGAGTAATTCAGAATTCTCCGGTTAGGATCAACCTAAACCAGCCCATTATGGATACAATTCAGCATGCCAACTATTAAACAACTTATTAGAAATACAAGACAGCCAATCAGAAATCGCACGAAATCCCCCGCTCTTCGGGGATGCCCTCAACGTCGAGGAACATGTACTCGGGTGTATGTGCGACTCGTTTAGATCATACAATGAGCTGGTACAAAAGCAACAAAAAACTTTCCAGTATCAATGATCAGTACCGGGGAATAGTATAGAATGGAAGAAGGGACTCCATTCACTATAAAAAAAAGAATGATCAAAGCTATCACATTCCTACATTGTGGATAAATTTTATGGTTTCCATTGGGGCAAATCCCAATTTAAGATGAGAAGCAATTCTCCATTGGTAGCAAATGGTTAGCCATTAAGCGGAGGAAATCTGTTTTTTAGTTACTTTCTTATTTACTTATTTAATTATTTTTTAATTATTTAATTTTAACTTATTTATTTACTTAATTTACTTAATTTACTTATTTAATTTACTTATTTAAATTTTTTAAATTTAAATAAATAAAGAATTTACTTATTTATTATTTTTATTATTTAAATAAATAATTTAAATAAATAAAGAAAGGCACAAAGATTAAGCTCCTACTCTCGCAAGAACGGACTAAAAGGGTCAGCTACCCAGCTAACTTTCATAATTAAATACCGTTACTGTATAGGTAGATCTCATTGTGAAAGGCCTATTGCTGGATAATTCATGGGTAGAGCCAAAAAGGGTGAACTATACAAGTTACCAATAACGTTGATTAAATGAAGTAAAGGCTCCGGTGTATAGAGAAGACCTCACCGTTTAGGAAGTCACCATAGAAACGAAGGAACCCGCTATTTCTTTATCCATTTCTTTCTATTTTTGACACCTATAACACAATATAATTTCTTATTTCGCATTGAAATGCCTAAAAAAAAAAGAAAAAATCGCGGTCAGGAAGGTTATAGTAGCCAAAGCCCTTGGAATTTTTTTTTATACATTGGAAAAATACGTTTTGTTCTTAATAGATTAGGAAAGGGGAAAAGAATAACTGAAAGAAAAGATAAAAATTAGTTATTCGGTGGAAGTTTCATCTATTCAATGACTAGAATTAGACGGGGATATATAGCTCGTAGGCGTAGAACAAAAATGCGTTTATTTGCATTAAGCTTTCGAGGGGCCCATTCAAGACTTACTCGAACTATTACTCAACAGAAAATAAGAGCTTTGTTTTCGGCTGATCGGGATCGGGGCAGTCAAAAGAGAAATTTTCGTCGTTTGTGGATCACTCGGATAAACGCAGTAATTCGCGAAACGGGGGTATACTATAGTTATAGTAGATTAATACACGATCTGTACAAGGGACGGTTGCTTCTTAATCGTAAAATCCTTGCACAAATAGCTCTATTAAATAGAGATTGTCTTTATATGATTTCCAATGAGATAATAAAAGGAGTAGGTTATAAAAAGTCCGTCGGAATAATTTAAACGAAGTTTCCCGGAGAATGAACTCCGGGAAGGTAGAGTAGAAATTACTGAGATAAAATATGCTAAAATAGTCAAAACGAATGAACACGCTCAGTCGAAAAAGCTTGCTCCAATTTTTTTTTTGTTTTTTCTTACGACCCGATAATCTAATCTGGATTCTCGGAAAAATACCAATCTGCCTTTGAGTTCGCTGATTCCATTAAAATTATGATTCCAAAGTAGGCCTAGTTATTTCTGGTTCTGTTTCTGGTCCTGGGTCTGGTTCTAAGACGAGTAGTTCTAGGGATCGAGTCCTTTCTTTCAACATTTTTAGTACTGAGAAAGGGTAACAAAGATAAAATACGAGCTTGTTTTATAGCAATAGTAATTAATCGTTGTTGTTTCAAGGTCAATCTATTCACTCGTCTAGATAATATTTTCCCTTGTTCGCTAATAAATCGACTAATTAAACTTATATTTCTATAATCAATCCGATCGCCCGATTGAATCGGGGGCAAACGTCTACGAAAAGATCGCTTGGATTTAAGAAGAGGTCGTTTGGATTTATCCATAGTTTTTTTTAGTTTATTCCTTATCTTTATCTCGAAAATCCTATTTCTTAATTCTAATTTTAAAAGTCACGGATATAGGATTTGTTTATTTTGTATTTATATATGTTATATATAATGTTATTTTTTACCCTTCTTGGAAATTAGAAAGGGTAACATACAGGTATTCCGTTCGCCCTATTTCTTTATCTCCCCATGAATTGTATATTTGTAACAATGCGGACAGAATTTTCTCAATTCTAATCGATTAGGTGTATTGTGACGGTTCTTTTGAGTAATGTATCTGGAAATGCCTCTTGATACCCCATTAACCCCGTTTCGGGCACAACTGGTACATTCCAAAATCACCGTTACTCGGACATCTTTACCCTTGGCCATGAACCTCCTTTACCCGATGGATTTTTTATTTATTCAACTCTTCTACAACATGAAGAAGAAGAAAGGGAGGAAAACAAATAGAAATTACTAACTTGAAATCTAATTCTAAAAGAAAGATCAAAGTACATAGTAAATTAAATAGTAAACTAAAGTCATAGTAAATAAAATAAAAAAAAAAAAAGAATAAGTAATACAAAGAGTTCGAAACTCTATTTCAAATTGAAGTACAGTATTTCATTTCTCATTTAAATATCTTGTATAATACTCTTTCCTTCGACCCACATTTTCTCTTCTACTCCCCCATCCCTCTATTATTTATTATTAATATTCATATATTAATTTTTTTTATTGAACCCGAGCCTCGCCTATGTTGAATCCACTCTTATTTTTTCCCTTTCCTCCTTTATTTTAAAAATAGAAAAAAGGGAAAAAAGAGAAAAGAGGAAGGGGGGTTAGTCACAGATATTTTATTCTATCTTTAACCTTCTTCATTCCTTCCCATCTCAATAACTAAAATGAAAAAAAGGGGAATGTCAACGCATCCGGAAAAAAACGATTAATCTCTATCAATAGACCTGCTAAAGCCCCGAACCATAGCGTACTTAGTACTGGTGCCACAGAGAGATATGTTTTTAAATCTCGCATCGAAAACCCTCCTTTTTTATTTTTATTGTAATAAAAAAAATCGGTACTTAATGACCACTTATAGTTGTACACGTAATCCATAAGATTCCTCTAATATTAATATATTAAATTTTGTACAATGGTCCAGTAAAAGTATAAAAGTAAATAGGATTTTATCTTTTCTTAAAACAGAACAAAAGCATCTCCCCCTTACCGAGCATTTGCGAAAAATACTCATTTCTTTTTTTATATGTATACAAGGCTTTTACTATTATTATATGTTATTATATGTTAATATATGTTATATTATTATTTAACTATTATTAATATTAATTATTATATATTATTATATATATTATTATATGTTAATATATGTTTATTATATGATCTGTTAAATGTTAAATGAGAAAAAAAAAAAAAAAAAAGATGAACTGGGCAGAAAATTGTGTATATCAACGGAGGAAATAACGGTGTGGAAAACAAGACAGGAATTCTCTACAATGACACTGTAGAGCAATGGAAGGGATGTGGCGCAGCTTGGTAG